ATTCAAGTACAAATTGCAGGGCGTATTGACGGAAAAGAAATTGCACGTGTCGAATGGATCAGAGAAGGTAGGGTTCCCCTACAAACAATTCGCGCTAAAATTGATCATTGTTCCTATACAATTCGAACTATTTATGGAGTATTAGGCATAAAAATTTGGATATTTGTAAACGAGTTTGGATATTTGTAAACGAGAAATAATAGACCTTCATTTGTCTTGCCATTCTGTCTAGTGATAGAACAAAAAATGACAAACTGTTTCATTCTTTTTCTGTTAAATCAAACAAAAATGAACAATTCTAATTCTATAAGGTTGAATAAAAATTCGATTGACCATTTAGTATAATTGCTATGCTTAGTGTGTGACTCGTTAGTTTTTTCTTTAGAGTTTAGGGTTGAGATTAAAAAAAAAAATAGACTAACCCCTACTATGAACTTAGTAACCATATAAATTAATAACCAACTTATTGCTTCGTATTGTCAAGATCCCAAGAAACAGTCACTATATGGGTGGATCGCTCATATAGTTGTAGCAACTGAAATTTTTTCCATAAAAAAAGAAATCTGATTATGGGCTGTGAAGCAAAAATAAAGGGATGTAGATAAATGGAAGGATGATAGAAAGAGAGAACAAAAATATCAATGATATATGATTCCAATATGTATGTATGGTCTATGAATCAACTCATAAAAGGCAGTGTGATAAAGCATTAATACTGATATAATCAATACTGATATAAATATATAAATGAAATATAAATAAATAAAATAATATAAAAAAAGAAAAAAATAATAAAGAATAAAGAGCCTCGGGTTAATAAAAACTGAGAAGATTGACTCGGGAACGAATTTTGCCGGAAGCTCCATTGCAGAGTTCAGGCCTAACCATTAATGGAGAAGCTATGGGAACGATGAAACCTGTGACTGCATAGGATTCTATTGAAAACGAATCCTAATAATTCATTGGGTGGGATGGCGGAACGAACCAAGAAAAAATTGATTTATTCTGAGAGGTGTCATGAATTGACTGACCCTACGAATGAAAGAGTCAATATTCGCCCGCGAAACCTTTATTTATTGGATTACAATTTTGGCGCGATTCGATAGAGGTAAAAATAAGGATTCATTATATTCTACGTTATATTCTAAAAAAAGAAGCATTTTTTATATTTTCTATATCTAATAATATACACGTCCAGCTATATATTTTGTATATACATCTTCCTTTGTAACAAATTAAATATGTAACAAATTAAATATCAATAAATGCCATTCATTACTTATAATTACTTATATTATTACTTATAATTACTTATATATATTATTATTATTTATTATTTTATTATAAAGATAATTATTATTTATTATTATAATTATACATGTGTATCCGTAATATTATTGAATCGTTTCATTCGCGAGGAGCTGGATGAGAAGAAACTCTCATGTCCGGTTCTGCAATAGAGATGGAATTAAGAAACAACCATCAACTATAACCCCAAAAGAACCAGATTTCGTAAACAACATAGAGGAAGAATGAAGGGAATATCTTATCGAGGCAATCATATTTGTTTCGGCGGATACGCTCTTCAGGCGCTTGAACCCGCTTGGATCACAGCTAGACAGATAGAAGCGGGGCGGAGAGCAATGACACGATATGCGCGTCGTGGTGGAAAAATATGGGTACGTATATTTCCCGACAAACCTATTACAGTAAGACCTACAGAAACACGTATGGGTTCGGGAAAGGGATCCCCCGAATATTGGGTATCCGTTGTTAAACCGGGTCGAATACTTTATGAAATGGGCGGAGTATCAGAAACTATAGCCAGAGCAGCTATTTCAATAGCTGCGTGCAAAATGCCTATACGAACTCAATTTGTTATTTCACGATAGGGATATAGAACTAAACAAAAGGGATATTGAGGATGAAAAAACAACCGCAGGTTTATTCTGGACGGACAATATTTCTTTTTTTCCTTCATCCTTTGCATTGAAATAACAGATTCAAATAAAAAATATATGATTCAACCTCAGACCCTTTTGAATGTAGCGGATAACAGCGGAGCTCGAGAATTGATGTGTATTCGAATCATAGGAGCTGGTAATCACCGATATGCTCATATTGGTGACGTTATTGTTGCTGTAATCAAAGAAGCAGTGCCAAATATGCCTCTAGAAAGATCAGAAGTCATTAGAGCTGTAATTGTACGTACATGTAAAGAACTCAAACGTGACAACGGTATGATAATACGATATGATGACAATGCTGCGGTCGTCATTGATCAAGAAGGAAATCCAAAAGGAACTCGAGTTTTTGGTGCGATCGCTCGGGAATTGAGACAGTTGAATTTTACTAAAATAGTTTCATTAGCTCCCGAGGTATTATAAATACTAGTGGATGACACTATGATATAGTAGGCTATCTGAAATAGATCAAATTAATAGATTGTGTCTCACGCATATACTTTTTAAAATTTAATAATTCAAAAAAAAAAAAAAAACAAAGAAAAAGGGAAACATGTTGATTATATCAAAATTAGGAGGCACAAAAAATTATAGTTCGTTATGGGTAGGGACACTATTGCCGATATAATAACTTCTATAAGAAATGCTGACATGAATAAAAAAGGAACAGTTCGAATAGCATCTACTAATATCACCGAAAACTTTGTTAAAATACTTCTACGAGAAGGTTTTATTGAAAATGTTCGGAAACATCAGGAAAATAAGAAATATTTCTTGGTTTCAACCCTGCGACATAGAAAGACTAGGAAAGGAATATATAGAACTGTTTTAAAGTGTATCAGCCGACCCGGTTTACGAATTTATTCCAACTATCAACGAATTCCTAAGATTTTAGGTGGAATGGGAATTGTAATTCTTTCTACTTCTCGAGGTATAATGACAGATCGAGAAGCTCGACTAGAAAGAATTGGAGGAGAAATTTTGTGTTATATATGGTGATCCTCTTCCTCTGGTATCCTAATTTTATCTCTAACTTCCCATTTGTGAAATAGAGAGGAAAAGTGAGTTATATACCTCTTCCTTCATTAGTTGATACTTCAAGGGGGTTACCTGGAATGAAAGAACAAAAATTGATTCATGAAGGTTTAATTACTGAATCACTTCCTAACGGTATGTTCCGGGTCCGTTTAGATAATGAAGATCTAATTCTAGGTTATGCTTCAGGGAGGATCCGGCGCAGTTTTATACGGATACTACCAGGAGATAGAGTAAAAATTGAAGTAAGTCGTTATGATTCAACCAGAGGACGTATAATTTATAGACTTCGCAACAAAGATTCGAATGATTAGGTGATTTTTTAAACATTCCTTTCATGGGGACACAATTCGAAGTTAAAAAAAAAATATTCAAGAAACTTATTTTCTTCAAAAGAGTAGATTCAGAATTAAGGTAAGGAATAAGAAATATGAAAATAAGGACTTCTGTTCGTAAAATTTGTGAAAAATGTCGACTGATCCGTAGGCGCGGACGAATTATAGTGATTTGTTCCAATCCGAGACATAAACAGAGACAAGGGTAATCTTTCTAAAAAAGAACTTTCTTTTCTAAAGGGGAGGACCCATGTAAGAATAAAAGACCTGTTTTAACATGAAATGGATATCTCCGTATCTTTTCTTTCTGTATATTTCTGACTCATATTTATGAGACGATAAAATATGACAAAAGCTATACCAAGAATTGGTTCACGTAGGAATGGACGTATTGGTTCACGTAAGAATGGACGTAGAATACCAAAAGGAGTTATTCATGTTCAAGCGAGTTTCAACAATACCATTGTAACTGTTACAGATGTACGAGGTCGGGTGGTTTCTTGGGCCTCCGCGGGTACTTCTGGATTCAAAGGCACAAGAAGAGGTACACCCTATGCTGCTCAAGCCGCTGCGGTAAATGCTATTCGTACAGTAGTTGATCAGGGTATGCAACGGGCAGAAGTTATGATAAAAGGCCCTGGTCTCGGAAGAGATGCAGCATTACGAGCCATTCGTAGAAGTGGTATACTATTAAGTTTAGTACGTGATGTAACACCTATGCCACATAATGGGTGTCGACCTCCTAAGAAAAGACGTGTGTAGAAAGAAGAATTAAACGGATTTCAAGAGAAATAAATGATTCAATGATCTGATCAAATATTATAATAATACTTATTATAGTATGGTTCGAGAGGAAGTAGTAGGATCCACTCGAACACTACGGTGGAAATGTGTTGAATCAAGAGTAGACAGTAAGCGTCTTTATTATGGTCGTTTCATTCTGTCCCCGCTTATGAAAGGTCAAGCCGATACCATAGGTATTGCCATGCGAAGGGCTTTACTTGGAGAAATAGAAGGAACATGTATCACACGTGCAAAATCTGAGAAAGTAGCACATGAATATTCTACGATAGTAGGTATTGAGGAATCAGTACATGAAATTTTACTAAATTTGAAAGAAATTATATTGAGAAGTAATCTGTATGGAGTTATAGACGCATCCATCTGCGTCAGGGGGCCTAGATACGTAACCGCTAAAGATATTATCTCACCACCTTACGTGGAAATAGTTGACACGACACAACATATAGCTAACCTGACGGAACCAATTGATTTGTGTATTGAATTACAAATCAAGAGAGATCGCGGATATCGTATGAAATCCGCAAATAACTCTCAAGATGGAAGTTATCCTATAGATGCTGTATCCATGCCTGTTCGAAATGCGAATCATAGTATTCACTCTTATGGGAATGGGAATGAAAAACAAGAGATACTTTTTCTAGAAATATGGACGAATGGAAGTTTAACTCCTAAGGAAGCACTTTATGAAGCTTCTCGTAATTTGATTGATTTATTTATTCCTTTTCTACATGCGGAGGAAGAGGACATTAATTTCGAAGAAAATAAAAACAGGTTTCCTCTACCCCTTTTTACCTTTCAAGATAGATTAACTAATCTAAAGAAAAACAAAAAAGGAATTCCATTGAAATGTATTTTTATTGAC